TCAATCAAATTCCGGGAGGCTTCATGAAGTGCTTCTTTAGGAGTTAAACTTCCATTTGTCCATATTTCGAGAAATAGTATCTCTTTGTTACCATTTTCATAAGAATGAATACTATGATTCGCATTTCGAACAGGCATGAATACAGGATCTATAGGATAACTTCCATCTTGAAAGGTATTTGGCGCTTTTATAAGATATCCGCGATTCTTCTCTATTTGTAATCCAATAACCAACTCAATGGGTTCCGTCAAACTAGCTATATGCTGTGTATTATCGACGATTTCTACATAAGGCGGTAATATTATATCTTGAGCAGTTACATATCCAGGGCCCCTGACACAAATAGACGCCTCACAAGTTCCATAGAGATTACTTCTCAATACGATTTCTTTCAAATTCATTAAAATTTCATGTACTGATTCTTGAATACCCATTATCGTAGAATATTCGTGTGATATTTTCTCAGATTTTGCGCGTGTGATACATGTTCCTTCGATTTCTCCAAGCAAAGCTCTTCGCATCGCAATGCCTATTGTGTCTGCTTGACCTTTCATAAGCGGAGACAGAATAAAGCGCCCATAAAAAAGACGCTTACTGTCTGCTGCTGATTCAACACACTTCCACTGTAGTGTCCGAGTAGATACTGTTATTTTCTCTCGAACCATAATAATATTATTTGATCAGATCGTTGAATCATTTATTTCTCTTGTTTCTCTTGCTATTGAAATACCTTCAATTTTTATTTCTACACACGTCTTTTTTTCGGGGGTCTACAGCCATTATGTGGCATAGGGGTTACATCCCGTACGAAAGTTAATAGTATACCACTTCTGCGAATAGCTCGTAATGCTGCGTCTCTTCCGAGACCGGGACCTTTAATCATGACTTCTGCTCGTTGCATACCTTGATCTACTACTGCACGAATAGCATTTGCCGCTGCGGTTTGAGCAGCAAATGGCGTCCCTCTTCTTGTACCTCGGAAGCCACAAGTACCGGCAGAGGACCAAGAAACCACTCGCCCCCGTACATCTGTAACAGTCACAATGGTATTATTGAAACTTGCTTGAATATGAATAACCCCCTTTGGTATTTTACGTGTACTCTTACGTGAACCAATACGTCCACGTGAACCCTTTTTCGGTATAGCTTTTGCCATATTTTATCATCTCATAAATTTGAGTCAGAGATATATGGATATATCCATTTCATGTCAAAACAGATCCCCCTTCTTATTTGTATATCGGGTCTTTGAGTCTGATTATCCTTGTCTTTGTTTATGTCTTGGGTTGGAACAAATTACTATAATTCGTCCCCGACGACGGATTAGTCGACATTTTTCACAAATTTTACGAACAGAAGCTCTTATTTTCATATTTGCCACTCCTTACTTTAATTTTGAATCCACTTCTTCGAAGAAAAGAAGTTTCTTGAAATTTTCGATTTTGAATCGTATTCCTACGAACGAACTAGTGACGTTGAAAAAACACCTAATCTTTCGAATCTTTATTGCGGAGTCGATAAATTATACGACCTCTGCTTGAATCATAACGACTTACTTCAATTTTGACTCTATCTCCTGGCAGTATCCGTATAAAACTACGTCGGATCTTTCCTGAAACATAACCTAGAATCAGATCTTCATTATCTAAACGAACCCGGAACATACCGTTGGGAAGCGATTCAGTAATTAAACCTTCATGAATCCATTTTTGTTCTTTCATTCCAGGTAAAACCCCCTTGAAGTATCAACTTGTGGAGGAAGAACCCTATTAGACAACCCACCTCTTCTCTTTTCTTTTTCACAAATAAGAAGTTTCATATTCAATTCGGATATTAGAAAGATTACCATATATAACACAAAATTTCTCCGCCTATTCTTTCTAGTCGAGCCTCTCGGTCTGTCATTATACCGCGAGAGGTAGAAAGAATTACAACCCCCATCCCACCTAAAATTCTAGGAATTCTTTGATAGTTAGAATAGATTCGTAGACCCGGCCGACTGATTCGTTTTAAATTTAAAAGATTTCTATAAGTCCTTTTCCTATTCCTTTTATGTCGTAGAGTTAAAACCAAAAAATATTTGTTGTTTTCTCGATGTTTTCTCACGTTTTCGATAAAACCCTCTCGTAAAAGTATTTTAACAATACTTTGGCTGATATTAGTCGATGCTACTCGAACCACGCTTTTTCTATACATATCGGCATTTCGTATAGAGGTTATTATGTCAGCAATAGTATCACTACCCATGATTAATTAAAATTATTGGTGCCTCCAAATTTGGATATAATCAACATGTTTTTCTTTTTTTTTTTTACGTATTTATTTATGTACGTATTTGTTTATGAATATTAATTTTGAAAGGTATATACGTGAGACAAAATCTACTAAATTAATCTTAATCTATTTCTTTTAAATACCCTACTATAAGCATATCGCGGTCTAATTTTATAATACCTCGGGAGCTAATGAAACTATTTTAGTAAAATTGAACTGTCTCAATTCTCGGGCAATCGCACCAAAAACTCGAGTTCCTTTTGGATTTCCTTCTTGATCAATCACAACTGCAGCATTGTCATCATATCGTATTATCATACCGTTGTCACGTTTAAGTTCTTTACAAGTACGAACAATTACAGCTCTGACCACTTCTGATCTTTCTAGAGGCATGTTTGGAACTGCGTCTTTGATCACAGCAACAATAACGTCACCAATATGAGCATATCGACGATTGCTAGCTCCTATGATTCGAATACACATCAATTTTCGAGCCCCGCTGTTATCTGCTACATTCAAATAGGTCTGAGGTTGAATCATATCATTTTTTTATCTGTTTTTTACAATACAAAGGTCGAAGAAAAAAAAAAGAAATATTTTTTGTAAAAAAAAAAAAAAAGAAACCTGCACCCGCGATTTTTAAGGCCTATTTCTTTTTTATCCCGAAATGATGAATTGAGCTCGTATAGGCATTTTGGACGCTGCTATTGAAATAGCCCTTCTGGCTATATTTTCTGTTACTCCACCCATTTCATAAAGGATTCGACCTGGTTTAACAACAGCTACCCAATATTCGGGAGAGCCTTTACCTGAACCCATACGTGTTTCTGCGGGTCTTACTGTAACCGGTTTATCCGGAAATATACGGACCCATATTTTTCCACCGCGACGTGCATTTCGTGTCATTGCTCGTCGACCTGCTTCTATTTGTCTAGATGTGATCCAAGCGGGTTCAAGTGCCTGAAGAGCGTATTTACCAAAACAAATAGTATTACCTCGAGAGGATATTCCCTTAATTCTTCCTCTATGTTGTTTACGGAATCTGGTTCTTTTGGGGTTATAGTTGATGGTTTGTTTTGAATTCCATCTCTACTACAGAACCGGACGTGAGAGTTTCTTCTCATCCAGCTCCTCGCGAATAAAATCAATTCAAATTAAAGATTTTGAATTCAATTCAGATATAATATAATTTGAATTAAGATATACATATATTTAAGTAAGTAATATACGTAAGTAATATACTGAATCATAGATTTCATTTAATCTAGATCAAATCTATTATATATAAATTTGTATATCTTGTTTGTATTTGTATAGATAACTAATAACTAAATATATAAAATAACTCTTTTTTCTTATATTTATCTATTTTAGAATGTTAAAACGAATCTTTCTTTTGTTTTATTCTTTATCGTATTGGATTGACCCAAATTTAGCAATCCAAGAAAATAAAGTTTTCGCGGGCGAATATTTACTCTTTCCATTTCTATTTCAGTTCTATCATTAGTTCATAACTTTTCCGAATAGATGAATTGGTCTCTGGCCGGTTCCGCCATCCCGATCAATGAATCATTCGAATGAATTTTCACTAGAATCTTTTGAATTCACAGGTTCCATCGTTCCCATCGCTTCTTACTTAATGATTAGGTCTGAATTATACAATGGAGCTATTAGTTCTTGAGTCAATATTCTTAGTCTTTATTGGCTCGAAGCTCTTTATTTTTTGTTCGATGAGCAGATCCGTTTAATGAGGAATCTGTATTGATGCTTTATTACACAGATTTTTTCTGAGATGACTCATAGACCTTACATATTGGAATTATATATCATTAATATACTTTTTCTTTCTTTCTCTCATCCTTCCTTTTATCCATACCCTTTCTTTTTTATTTCGATTGACGACTTATAAGCAGAATTTTTTAATAAAAAAAGATTTCAGTTGCTACAACAATATGAACAATATATCATATCTTGACTGGTTCTTTGGATCCAGATAATACGAAGTGATGAGTTGGTTATTACTTCTATAGTTATAGTTATTTGTTTATACTATGGGGCTTATTTTTATACTAACCCTAAAAAACCAACGAGTCACACACTAAGCATAGCAATTTTATTAAAAGATTAATTTAATTTTTATTAAACCCTATAGAATTATAATTGTTCATTTTTTATTGAACAGAAAAGAAAAAGAAGAAACGAATTTATTCTTTTTTGTTCCATCGCTGGATAGAATGCAAAAGGAAATTCAGGTTTATTATTCCCCGTCTATAAATATCCAAATTTTGATGCCTAATACCCCATAGATTGTTCGAACTGTATAGGAACAATAATCAATTTTAGCTCGAATGGTTTGTAGTGGAACCCTACCTTCTCTGATCCATTCAACACGCGCAATTTCTTTTCCGTCGATACGTCCTGCAATTTGCACTTGAATTCCCTTTGTATCCGCTTGTTCAGTTAATTCTATAGCCTTTTTCATTGCTTTGCGAAAAGAAACTCTATTTTTTAATTGGCCAGCTATAAATTCTGCAAGAATATTAGGGTTTCCATAAGGTTTTTCAATTCGTGTGATAGCAATGTTAAGTTTTCGATTTACAGAATTAATTTCTTTTTGTAAATTCATCTGTAATTCTTCGATTCCTCGGGGTCGACTTTCTATTAGTATTTTTGGAAATCCCATATAGATTATGATTTGGATCAGGTCGATTCGTTTTTGAATCTCT